ATGTATGGTCTATGAACTATAAAAGGCAATGTAATAAAGCATTAGTATTCGTCCATAATGAATAATTAGATAGATGAATATGAATACTATTCATACGAAAAAATCCTAAAGAGCATCGAGTCAATAAAGACTGAGGACATTGATTCAGTTTTATTAGGAGCTCCATTGCAAAGTTCAGGCCTGGCCATTAATTGAGAAGCGGTGGGAACGACGGAACCTGTGACTGAGAAGGATTCCCTTGAAAAAAATCCTAATGATTCATTGGGTAGGATGGCGGAACGAGCCAAGAATCAACCCATTTATTCTGATAGGTCATAGAATACCCCCACAATGGAGGGGATGTTGAAAGAGCAAATATTCGCCCGCGAAAGTCTTATTGGATTGCTAAGTTTTGGGCGTTTGGGCGATTCAATAAAAGGAAAAATGCAAATTAGATTCTATTCTATATTATCTATAATATATATAATTATATAATTCTAATAATAGAAAGAAAATCTTTTTTTGTATACTATACGAGCAAGATATAAAAATAACTGCGTGAACGCTTACATCTCAAAAAATGCCATGATTAAATCTATTATTCATTTTATTCTATTCATTAAATATATATATATATCGTATTATTTAATCATTCCATTCGCGAGGAGCTGGATGAGAAGAAACTCTCATGTCCGGTTCTGTAGTAGAGATGCATTGATAAACAACCATCAACTATAACCCCAAAAGAACCAGATTTCGTAAACAACATAGAGGAAGAATGAAGGGAATATCTTATCGAGGCAATCGAATTTGTTTCGGCGGATATGCCCTTCAGGCACTTGAACCCGCTTGGATCACATCTAGACAAATAGAGGCGGGGCGACGAGCTATGACACGATATGCGCGCCGTGGTGGAAAAATATGGGTACGTATATTTCCAGACAAACCCGTTACAGTAAGGCCTGCCGAAACACGTATGGGTTCCGGGAAAGGATCTCCCGAATTTTGGGTATTCGTCGTTAAACCTGGTCGAATACTTTATGAAATGGGTGGAGTATCAGAAATTGTAGCCAGAGAAGCTATTACTATAGCTGCGTCCAAAATGCCTATAAGAACGCAATTCATTATTGCGGGATAAAGAAAAAAAAGAATAGGGACGTGGAACGAAAGGGATCCCTGTGATGAAAACCCGCCTTTTTCTTTATGGACAAACCATATTTCTTATTTTTTTCTTCGCTCTTTGCATTGAAATAAAAAAAAACAAAAAAAGAATAATCAAATGATATGATTCAACCTCAGACCTATTTAAATGTAGCGGACAACAGCGGGGCTAGAAAATTAATGTGTATTAGAATCATAGGAGCTAGTAATCGACGTTATGCTCATATTGGCGACGTTATTGTTGCGGTAATCAAAGAAGCAGTTCCCAATATGCCTCTACAAAGATCAGAAGTGATCAGAGCTGTAATTGTACGCACGTGTAAAGAACTCAAACGTGACAATGGTATGATAATACAATATGATGACAATGCAGCAGTTGTCATTGATCAAGAAGGAAATCCAAAAGGAACTCGAGTTTTTGGTGCAATCGCTCGAGAGTTGAGACAGTTGAATTTTACTAAAATAGTTTCATTAGCCCCTGAAGTATTATAAATATACTAAATATAATAAATCGAATTATATAGATGATTCCTTTTTCTTTTTAATAAAATTTAATAATTTAATAATTAAAATAATATTATAGTAGGGTATCTGAAATAGCAGAGTCAGAGTATCGGAATTAGATTCAATTAATAATTAGTAGACGGGCTCTCACGCATATACCTTTTAAATGAAAATTAAGAATTAATAAAAAAATGAAAGAAAAAGCGGAGCATGTTGATTATATAAAAACTTGGAGGCACGAATAATTATAGTTTATCATGGGTAGGGACACTATTGCTGAAATAATAACTTCGATACGAAATGCTGACATGGATAAAAAAGGAACGGTTCGAATAGCATCTACAAATATTACCGAAAACATTGTTAAAATACTTCTACGTGAAGGCTTTATTGAAAATGTGAGAAAACATCGAGTAAGCAAGAAATATTTCTTGGTTTCAACTCTGCGACATAGAAGGAATAGAAAAGGACCATATGGAATGGTTTTAAAACGTATAAGCCGACCCGGCCTACGAATCTATTCCAACTATCAAAGAATTCCTAGGATTTTAGGAGGAATGGGCATTGTAATTCTTTCGACTTCTCGAGGTCTAATGACAGACCGAGAGGCTCGACTAGAAAGAATCGGGGGAGAAATTTTGTGTTATATATGGTGATCTTTCTGGTATCCGAATTGCATACATAACTTCCTATTTTTTTATGAAAAAAGGGGTTACCTGGAATAAAAGAACAAAAATGGATTCATAAAGGTTTAATTACTTAATCATTTCCCAATGTTATGTTTCGGGTTTGTTTCGATGATGAGGATATGATTCTAGGTTATTTTTCAGGAAGGCTATAACGTAACGCAGTTTTA